GGGACACGCGAAAAACGATAATAAATCCCGTCGTTAATAAAGTGAAATAGGTGCTTATCATTCATTGGTGGGAGGTGATTATGGCAAAATGGAGAAGGTGGAAGAAGGTCTTGCAAAAGATGGAGACGAAGAGGATCTTAAGTACACAAGTAAAAGCTTTAGCTGAAAATGTATGTATGTCTGCTCACAAAACACGAAGAGTCATTGATCAGATTCGTGGGCGTTCCTATGAGGAAACACTTATGCTACTGGAACTCATGCCTTATCGAGCATCTTATCCCATTTTTAAATTGGTTTATTCTGCAGCAGCAAATGCTAGTCACAATAAAAGTTTCAACGAAGCTGATTCAGTCATTAGTAAAGCCGAAGTCAATGGGGGTACTATCGTGAAAAGGTTAAAACCTCGGGCTCGAGGACGTAGTTATCCGATAAAAAGACCCACCTGTCATATAATTATTGTAGTGAGGGATAGCTCTAAAAAGAAAACGGATCAGGATATATATTTAGAAACAAAGGATCAATGGAAAGATCCTATAATAGAGAGATATTTGGAGAAAGAGAGAGAAGAAATATTTGGAGAAAGAGAGAGAAGAAAAATATGGGCAAAAAAATAAATCCCCTTGGTTTCCGACTTGGTGGGGAAAACCAAAAGCATAGATCCCTTTGGTTCGCGCAACCAAAAAATTATTCCATAGGTCTCCAGGAAGATGAAAAAATACGAGATTGTATCAAGAATTATGTACAAAAAAATAGGAGAATATCCTCGGGTTTCGAAGGAATTGCACATATAGAGATTCAAAAAAAAATCGATCTGATCCAGGTCATAATCTATATTGGATTTCCAAATTTGTTAATAGAGGGTCGAACACGAGGAATCGAAGAATTACAGATCAATGTACAAAAAGGATTTAATTCTGTGAACCGGAGACTTAACATTGCTATCACAAGAGTTGCAAAACCTTATGGACAACCTAATATTCTTGCAGAATATATAGCTCTACAATTAAAGAATAGAGTTTCCTTTCGAAAGGCAATGAAAAAAGCTATTGAATTAACTGAACAAGCGGATACAAAAGGAATTCAAGTGCAAATTGCAGGACGTATCGACGGAAAAGAAATTGCACGTGTCGAATGGATCAGAGAAGGTAGGGTTCCCCTACAAACCATTCGAGCTAAAATTGATCATTGTTCCTATACAGTTCGAACTATCTATGGGGTATTAGGCATCAAAATTTGGATATTTGTAGACGAGCAATAATGGGCCTTTCCTTGCCATTCTATCCAGTGATAGAACAAAAAACGACAAACTATTCTTTTTCCCTTCAATGAAAAATGAGCAATTCTAATTCTATAGGGTTGAATAAAAATTGGATTGATCATTTGGTAGAATTGCTATGCTTAGTGTGTGACTCGTTGGTTTTTCTTTAGAGTTGGGATTCAAAAAAAAAAAAAAAGGACTGGCCCCTAACTAATAACTATAGAACTTAGAACCAGCTCATTGCTTCGTATTATCGAGATCCAAGGAACCAGTCACTATATGATGTGTCAATCATATAGTTGTAGCAACTGAAATCTTTTTTCCATAAAGGAAAAATCAATATGATTATGGATTGTGAAGCGAAAATAGAGGGATATGGGTAAATGGAAGGGCGAGAGAAAGAGAGAAGGAGAATATCAATGGTATATGATTCCAATATGTATGGTCTATTATGAATCATCTCATAAAAGGCAGTGTAATAAAGCATCAATACTGATTCGTCCATAATTAGATGAATACGGTTCATAGGAAAAATACCAATAATAAAGAGCCTCGAGTCAATAGAGACTGAGGAGATTGACTTGGGAACGAACTTGAATTGAGGAGCTCCATTGCAGAGTTCAGGCCTAGCCATTAATGGAGAAGCTATGGGAACGACGGAACCTGTGACTGCAGAAGATTCTATTGAAAACGAATCCTAATGATTCATTGGGTGGGATGGCGGAACCAACCAGGAACCAATTGATTTATTCTGAGAGGCCATGGGTTGACCCTACGAATGAAACAAATATTGAAAGAGTAAATATTCGCCCGCGAAACCCTTATTGAATTGCAAAAATTTGGCCGATTCGGTAAAGGTCAAGGATTCGTTATAAAAATAAAGCAAAGGCATTATCTTCTATATATAGAAATATACGTCTAGCTATATATACAAGATATACAGATTCCTACGTGACAGATTCAATATCAATAAATCCCATGATTTAGTGTATTATTCAATAAATACATGTGTATCTGTAATATTATTGAATCGTTTCATTCGCGAGGAGCTGGATGAGAAGAAACTCTCATGTCCGGTTCTGTAGTAGAGATGAGGTTGAGAAACAACCATCAACTATAACCCCAAAAGAACCAGATTCCGTAAACAACATAGAGGAAGAATGAAGGGAATATCTTATCGAGGCAATCATATTTGTTTCGGTAGATATGCTCTTCAGGCACTTGAACCCGCTTGGATCACATCTAGACAAATAGAAGCAGGGCGACGAGCAATGACACGATATGCGCGCCGTGGTGGAAAAATATGGGTCCGCATATTTCCCGACAAACCCGTTACAGTAAGACCTACGGAAACCCGTATGGGTTCGGGGAAGGGATCTCCCGAATATTGGGTATCTGTTGTTAAGCCGGGTCGAATACTTTATGAAATGGGCGGAGTATCGGAAACTGTAGCCAGAGCAGCTATTAAAATAGCTGCGTGCAAAATGCCTATACGAACGCAATTCATTATTTCAGGATAGGGATGTGGAACCAAAGGGGTATTTATGATGAAAAAAAAATCGCGGATTTCTTTATTTCTGGACAGACAATATTTCTTTCTTTTTTCCTTCGACCTTTGCATTGAAAGAACAGATTCAAAAAAAAAAATGATATGATTCAACCTCAGACCCATTTGAATGTAGCGGACAACAGCGGGGCTCGAGAATTGATGTGTATTCGAATCATAGGAGCTAGTAATCACCGATATGCTCATATTGGTGACGTTATTGTTGCTGTAATAAAAGAAGCAGTGCCCAATATGCCTCTCGAAAGATCAGAAGTGATCAGAGCTGTAATTGTACGTACATGTAAAGAACTCAGACGTGACAACGGTATGATAATACGATATGATGACAATGCAGCAGTTGTCATTGATCAAGAAGGAAATCCAAAAGGAACTCGGGTTTTTGGAGCGATCGCTCGAGAATTGAGACAGTTGAATTTCACTAAAATAGTCTCATTAGCTCCTGAGGTATTATAAATACTAGTAGATGAGACCATGATATAGTAGGGTATCTGAAATGGATCAATTAGTAGATTGTGTTTCACGCATATACTTTTCATAATTCATAAATAAAGAATCAAAAATTCACATAAAAAAAAAACGGAACATGTTGATTATATCAAAATTAGGAGGCACCAATAATTATAGTTCGTCATGGGTAGGGACACTATTGCCGATATATTAACTTCTATAAGAAATGCCGACATGGATAAAAAAGGAACGGTTCGAATAGCATCTACTAATATGACCGAAAGCGTTGTTAAAATACTTCTACGAGAAGGTTTTATTGAAAACGTTAGGAAACATCGGGAAAACAACAAATATTTCTTGGTTTCAACCCTGCGACATAGAAGAAATAGGAAAGGAACATATAGAAATATTTTAAAGCGTATCAGCCGACCCGGTCTACGAATCTATTCCAACTATCAACGAATTCCTAGGATTTTAGGTGGAATGGGGATTGTAATTCTTTCTACTTCTAGAGGTATAATGACAGATCGAGAAGCTCGACTAGAAGGAATTGGAGGAGAAGTTTTGTGTTATATATGGTGATCCTTCTGGTATCCGAAGTTGATCCGCAACTTCCTATTTGTGAAAAAGGAGAGGAAAGACGGGTTGTTTAATATCACTCCTCCTCCATTAGTTGATACTTCAAGGGGGTTACCTGGAATGAAAGAACAAAAATTGATTCATGAAGGTTTAATTACTGAATCACTTCCCAATGGTATGTTCCGGGTTCGTTTAGATAATGAAGATCTGATTCTAGGTTATGTTTCGGGGAGGATCCGACGAAGTTTTATACGGATACTACCAGGAGATAGAGTAAAAATCGAAGTAAGTCGTTATGATTCAACCAGGGGACGTATAATTTATAGACTTCGCAACAAAGATTCAAACGATTAGGTGTAGGTGGCTTTTTAAACATTCCTTTCGTGGGAATACAATTCGAGGTTCAAAATTTCAAGAGACTTATTTTCTTCCAAGGAGTAGATTCGGAATTAAGGTAAGGAATAACAAATATGAAAATAAGGGCCTCTGTTCGTAAAATTTGTGAAAAATGTCGACTGATCCGTAGGCGGGGACGAATTATAGTAATTTGTTTCAATCCGAGACATAAACAGAGACAAGGGTAATCTTTCTAAAAAGAAAAGGGGATTTTCTAAAGGACAAGGACCCGATGGACAAATAAAGGATCTGTTTTGATATGAAATGGATATATCCGTATATCTCTGACTCATATTTATGAGATGATAAAATATGACAAAACCTATACCAAGAATTGGTTCACGTAGGAATGGGCGTATTGGTTCACGTAAGAGTGGGCGTAGAATACCAAAAGGAGTTATTCATGTTCAAGCGAGTTTCAACAATACCATTGTGACTGTTACAGATGTACTAGGTCAGGTGGTTTCTTGGTCCTCCGCTGGTACTTGTGGATTCAGAGGCACAAGAAGAGGGACACCATTTGCTGCTCAAACCGCAGCAGGAAATGCTATTCGTACAGTAGTGGATCAGGGTATGCAACGAGCAGAAGTCATGATAAAGGGTCCTGGTCTCGGAAGAGATGCAGCATTACGAGCTATTCGTAGAAGTGGTATACTATTAAGTTTCGTACGTGACGTAACCCCTATGCCACATAATGGATGTAGACCTCCTAAAAAAAGACGTGTGTAGAAATAAGAATTGAACGGATTTCAA